GGCATACTAGCATCCTCCTTTATTAGATAATTTCGAGATAGCCAGTCGTGCATTCTTCCTTGTTCTTGCTAAGAGCGCATCTTGCAAAGACCCTATTCTTCCACAGCTTGGCTTGCATTCGATGCTTCTGATCCAATTCCTTCTCATCTCAGATGCGCGTAATCGTCTTAAGTAGATGTGGAGTTGAGTGTGTTTGAAAGGGGGTGTTAACCGGGAAGAGGCTTCCCGAAAGCATTACAGTAAAGGTAAGGAGGTAGCTCGAGTCGGTTGGAATGCTACGCCCTCGTAAGGCCGACAAAAAACAGTCGTTACGCCGACATTGAAGACATGACATAGCCCTAGAAAGAAGAACTCTTATCCCAGGAGATTCGGTAAAGTCTTCCGTTGACTAGGAAAACTTGCTTTTAGGCATAGCATCTCGATCCGGAATATAGAAGTCTCAAATTTCACTCTGAAAGCACTCTACTAAAGAGCCGTCTAAGGAGCGTAGCGTATTACTATTTGGATAACCAATAGTTATATTCCCTCTATCAATTCCTTTTTCATAAGACAGTTTATTACTTACGGCGAGAGGCCCATCTATTCCTTAGAAGAACTAGATCCGCCGAAAGATTCTCTAGATTCTTACTTCCCTTCTTCTATCATATAGTAGTAGTCTGACTCTTACGCATGAAACCTCATGAACTCAAACTCATTAGTTCGCTCTGGATCTTCTCAATTCACCTTTCAGCTTCATTGCTCTAAAAGCAAGCCTTGAATTGAATGAATGAATTTATAGAAATTGCTTAATGGGAGACCGGGCTTGGTGCTCATTGGAAGTCCAATTAAAGGTCTATTCCTTTCCCGTCGGAAGCAGTTGAAGCTTCTTAAAGGGTATAAAGAGGACCAGTAAGTTGGAAGAAGAAGAAAGGCAAAAGCCCACAAGGCTAAACCCATCCCCGTTTCGAACGCCCGGCTTAACATAACAACCCCAGAAGACCAGAACACACGGAAAAAGAGACAAGGACCCTCTTCTTTTCCAAATAAGACACTGGATCATACGTCCACAAAGCAAAGGAAGAGAAGCTTGGTTCTGTACTCCCTCAATCCAAGAAGGAATTCCACAAGCAAGGAACCGCTACTTTCCGAGCATATTAGCTCAAAGGCTCATACAGAGGCAAGTGGGCGACCTACCGAAGTAACTAAAGGCGGATTCACCTAGCGCTGCCTAGGGAAGGACGACCAAGCCGAGTAGCGACAGGTCATCTACCGAAATCGAGAGAGGTGCGTACTGCTACCAACCGGAAAGAAGGACTAGGCAGTCACTAGTTGGCTGTGGGGGAGTGGAATCAACGCAATTCGTACTGGTAGTAGTGAGACGTCGCCTTCACTGGTTCTTGGGGTTGGAATAGTAGGTCTCTCGAGCCTTGTTCTCTGCGGTCATTCTCGCTGTCCTTGCTGGGACAGCCAGCCATTAAAGGGTTCGTAGATTGCTATCGCCTATGATGAAGTGCTTTTCTTAATGAGGAGTGAATTAGCTCATGAAGAATGAGAAGTAGCGATTTTAGCTCATTTCGATTGGAGTGAGGAGTTCATGATCAAGTGAAAATCGAACGGGCCCGTTTGTTAGAAGTCTCAGGCAAAGTCCGAAAGTGGCGAGATAGCTCAAGTAGAAAGAATAGATAGTACGGTTTAGTAAAGCTCATGAACTATTTAATCCGATTCACAATCCATTCCAATCTAAGTTCTGTGGGCTAGTGAGCCAGTTTAGGTTCGAAGACAGGTAACTCAATCTCCGTAGTGGAATAGGGGGTTGCTTGCATACTTTGTTCAGACAGCACAGAATCAGAATCTAAGTCTTTATCCTCCCCTGCCAATCCGATCAAGCCCAATCCCCTAATGTTTCGTCCTCCATGAATGTGGCACCTGTCTTGAGGAATCCCTAACGGGTGATGAACAACCATTGAGGTAACCACCGGAGCCCAGGGGCAAGACTGATGTAATGCGAAGCGCTCTCCAACAACCACTTTATAGAAGCCTTGTTGTAAGGAACTTTCTTAGTGGGGCTCATTGAACACTAACTTAACCCGAAAGGTCCGAGAGTGTGTCAGTGAAGACTAAGCCACGAACTAGCCTCTTCTCCTTCCTCAAACAAAGCTACTTTACCCTTACTAGCTACAGCTTCGTAGAAGACTGACTACAAGTTTCCATCGATCGGCCTCTCATTTCCATTAGGGCGGATGCATTCCCATTGTAACGGCGGCAGAGGCTGCCTACGGTCGAGTAGAGGTAAGGAAGCACCTTCTATAAGATAATTGGCTAGGTTCTCTCTATATAAGAGTCTTGTACTACTCGTCAACTGGTAAGGCTAATGAGTGGGCCTTTAATACTTTGAAGAGAACCCACTAGTTGCAGCCTACAATTCACCAAATAAAGAGGAGTCAAGCTCGGCAACGTTGGTGTCAGTGTACAAAAGTTTTCAGTAGTCTACTGCCATATCCTTTAGCTGATTTTTATCATTACACCAGGTGCCATCGCTCTTCTTTAATGCAACCGCTGGAGATAGTGGATAAGCTTCATCCAGTGATGGTTGTGCCTGTGCCGTTTGGAAGGAAGGTTATGAAAATCTTTATTTTAAAGTCCTATGCCTTTTTAAAATAAAATAAAAGGGGTCAGAGGCTAAGGCTTTAGATTTGTACAGTGGAGTACATATTCCAGCTAACCGACGTGGCAGAAAGTTCAACTCGGGCTTGAAAAGCACTTCCTTCCACTCGCCTTACAAGGGCCTACCGGACTATCGGCTTAAGATAGTCATCTTCCTCTCCCCTTTTCACTCGCGTCTTTTAGTCAAGTAGCTCTTCTCGGTTGAAAAAAACCGCTTATCGGGCTGCCTACCTTTCCTTCTTTTGTGTGGCCTAGCTTTGATCTGTAGGATCTGAGGCAGAGGTTTCCGTTGCTTGCTTTGGGCGTACGATTATATTCTAATATAAGGATTTTCGTAGCTTCGGAGAATCGATCTTAATTTCTTGAAATTGGGAAAAAAGTCTCCTACAAGTGTTCTCGGTCAACTGGAAATTGTAGAACTGTAGCAGCTCTCGAAATCGGTCGGTAGGTCCTTTTTTCTAGTTCAAGAGTTCTAGTACTTGCGTTGCGGTCATTAGTTCGATGATTCTTCTTCGCCTTTAAGTGTTGGCTTGTTCAATCAATCTCATAGGTTCCTATGGCTTTTCCTATAGGAAAGGGGGTATACCATAACCATAGGGAAGTAAAGGTGCGAGAAAAAAGCTTTTTCTGAGCGTATAGTCCTTAACGCAGGAACAAGAAAATGGATGCGCCTTACTAAGCAAGAAAAGAAAGGGGCAGCGCTTCTTTGTTCGCTAGGCTTTCGCACCTTAGCGTAAATGTTGGGCTTCGTTCCGTAGTTTCATTTATTTATTCAAAAGACCATAATTCATTCAAATGCATCTATATCAGCATCCACTTCAACCTATTTGGGATGGGTTCTCCCGAGTGCAAAACTTTATTTATTAAATAAATATAGGAGAATGAACAAGAACGATTTAGAATGGTGTCTACCTTGATTGAATTTTATACGAGCATCAAATAAAACCTGTCGGCTATTTAATCTCTTTCTGATCTTCGCTATAGGAAATGAACCCGCGAGCGGCCCTTCTCTAATCAAGTTGCGAGCCTCCTTAGAAGTCGCTTTCTTTTCTCCTTGGAAGTAGCTTCCCCAGTCCTATGACTGACGGTAAGTAGCAGGGGGATACCATCCTTCCTTATTCTTCGGATTAGTGGGAGGCTGGCTTTCTGGTGGGGCTAAGTTCCTAAAGACTCACTTGAATACTGAGTTCCATCCCAGAAAGCTCTTTGAAATCCTTTCTAGTCTGGAAAGGAACCGCGAATCTAGCCACCACTTTATCTATTTAAAGAAAAAGAAGGAGCTTGATTGAGGAAGAAAACTAAATACCATCAACCGCGTTCCCTTACTATCAAGGCAGGAAAGATACATTCGCATACTAGCTATCACAAACTAGTAGATGCTTACAATCCTTTTTCCTCTCCCAGTACAGTAAGTAATAAATACATCTAGAAAGAAGATATTCTCTAGCCTAGAGGAAAGAGAACAACTAGGATGAAAGGTATTACTAATCTTGATATAGTGACACAGGATGATAGAATGTCACTAGGATAAGCGTCCGGTTAGAAACCATGGGAAGATTTGAATGACCTCACTAGGAACCTCGTTAAAGATAGATAGCTACCTTAGAGAGCTTACACAGTCAATTGATCTATCCTAGGTTGAGGAATAAGGGAAGAAGGCTTTCAAGAAGAGATTCGCTCCTAAGGTAAGGAGGAAATAAGGGACTCATATCGAAAGGGCTTACAGGAAAAAAACTCTATCTGAGAGCTTGAACTGGCCTTTGGACGGAAGAGAAATGGCATTAGAACCCCTCTCTCCCAGAACAGAAGAGAACAACCACAGGAATGAGGAAACTCGTAGAGGGATGTTGATTCGAGCAGGCAGCAATACAGCATCGGAAGCTTTCTGACACTCATACTGCCAATCAGCTATTACCTTCTGGCTTTCTCTTCTAGAAAGGGGCTTGAAAGAGCTAATTCGTTCTTAGCTGTCCTAGCTTCTTAGAAAGATACTAAAGGGAACTACCGGACGATGTTAGATAAAAAGAAAGAAGAAGATCGTCCGCTGCATATCATCCGCTGCGCTTATCTTCTGTTAGTTCAATAGCCTAGCTTCCTACTAGCAACTCGGTCAGATAGGAATGCCCATTACAAACTACCTAGGGAAGAGATTCTATTAGTTAGGGTAGCTCGTTAACAACGTCTATAGAGAAGTCTAGTCCTTATGCGCTAGGGCGCTCATCCGTTACTTCAAGTGCTTTCCTTTGAGCTAATCCTCTTGCAGGGCGTTTAGCGCGAGCGTTAAAAGTAGCAGAGTCAAGGCTTTTACAAATGTAGCAGCACTCTAGTATTTAGTCAAAGAATTTACTAAGGGTGGG